ATTTGAATTTGAAAGGATCTTCGTTATTTTCAGAACAAGGAAGAATGGATTCCGAAAATAAAACAAAATTTTTATTCAATGTAATTAGAAGTGATCTTAATGATCAAAAAAAAAATAAAAAATCTATTGGAATAAAAGAAATCAGTAAAAAAGTCCCTCGATGGTCATACAAATTAATCAACGAATTAGAACAACAGGAAGGAGAAAGTGAAGAAGAAGTACCAATAGATTATCAGATTCGTTCAAGAAAAGCCAAACGTGTAGTTATTTTTACTGATAACCGGGGAAATACCGATCCTAATAATAAGGATACTAATAATTCTAATAAAAGAGACGAAGTAGCTTTGATACGATATTCTCAACAATCTGATTTTCGCCGAGACATAATCAAAGGTTCAATGCGAGCCCAAAGATGTAAAACAGTTATTTGGGAACTTTTTCAAGCAAATGCACATTCTCCGCTTTTTTTGGACAGAATAGACAAATCACACCCTTTTTTTTTTGATATCTCCGAACTGATAAAACTCATTTTTAGAAATTGTATAGGAAAGGGGGCAGAATTCAAAATTTCAGATTATACAGAAGAAGAAATAAAAAAAAGGGAAAAAAAGGAAAAGGACAAAAAAGAAGAGAACAAAAGAAAAGAAAAAGCGCGAATAGAAGTAGCAGAAGCCTGGGATACCATTCCATTTGCTCAAGTAATAAGAGGTTCCATGTTAATAACTCAATCGATTCTTAGAAAATATATTATATTACCGTCATTGATAATAGCTAAAAATATTGGCCGTATGTTATTATTACAATTTCCTGAGTGGTCTGAGGATTTAAATGAATGGAATAAAGAAATGCATGTTAAATGCACCTATAATGGTGTTCAATTATCAGAAACAGAATTTCCGAAAAATTGGTTAATAGACGGTATTCAAATAAAGATGCTATTTCCTTTCTGTCTGAAACCCTGGCACAGATCTAAGCCACGGTCCTCTCATATAGATCGAATCAAAAAGAAAGGACAAAAAGATTATTTTTTTTTTTTAACGGTTTGGGGAATGGAAGCTGAACTTCCTTTTGGTTCTCCCCAAAAAAGGCCTTCCTTTTTTGAACCCATTTTTAAGAAACTCAAAAAAAAAATTGGAAAATTGAAAAAAAAGTATTTTCTATTTCTAAAAGTTTTAAAAGAAAGAACAAAATTTCTAAATATCTCAAAAAAAACAAAAAAATGGATTATCAAGGGCATTCCGTTTTTAAAAAAAATAAAAAAAGAACTCTCAAAAGTAAATCCAATTCTATTATTTAGATTGAGAGAAATATATAAATCAAGCGAAACTAAAAAAAAAAAAGAAAAAGATTCTATAACCCGCAATCATATAATTCATAAATCCTTTAGTCGAATTCAATCTACATATTGGACAAATTTTTTACTGACAGAAAAAAAAATGAAAGATCTGACTGATAGAACAAGCACAATCAGAAATCAAATAAAAAGAATTACAAAAAATAAAAAAAAAGTGACTCCAGAAATAAATGATAGTCCTAATAAAACAAGTTATAATGCTAAAAGATTCGAATCACCAAATTGGCAAATATTAAAAAGAAGAAATACTCGATTAATCCGTAAATTACATTATTTTATAAAATTTTTCACTGAAAGGATATACGCAGATATCCTTCTATCTATTATTAATATTCCCAGAATTAATATACAACTTTTTGTTGAATCAACAAAAAAAATGATTGATAAATCCATTTACAATAATAAAAAAAATCAAAAAAGAATTAATAAAACAAATCAAAATAAAATTAATTTTATTTCGACTATAAAAAAGTCACTTTATAATATTAGTAATAAGAATTCACAGAATTTTTTTGACTTATCCTCCTTGTCACAAGCATATGTATTTTACAAAATATCACAAACACAAGTTCTTAACTTGTATAAGTTAAGATCTATTCTTCAATATCACGGAACGTCTTTTTTTCTTAAGACTTCAATAAAAGATTATTTTGGAAAACAAGGAATAATTCATTATGAATTAAGACATAAGAAACTTCGGAATTCTGGAATAAATCAATGGAAAAACTGGTTAAGAGGTCATTATCAATACCATTTATCTCAGATTAGATGGTCTAGATTAATAGCAGCAAAATGGAAAAATAAAATCAATCAATGTCGTACAATTCAAAATCAAGATTTAAACAAAGAGAATTCATATGAAAAAGACCTATTAATTCATTACAAAAAACAAAACGATTACGAAGTATATTCATTACCAAATCAAAATGAGAATTTTCAAAAATACTATAGATATAATCTTTTATCTTATAGATCTATTAATTATGAAAATAAGAGGGACCCATATATTTATGGATCACCATTCCAAGTAAATAAGAATCGAGAGAGTTCTTATAATTACAACACACATAAACATAAGGGCAAATTTTTTGATATACTAGGGGATATCCCTATCAAAAATTATTTAGGAAAAAGTGATATTATGTA